CATTACTAAATCTACTAAGTTAAAATCAAAGTGAAGAAGTAAAGGGCATTCTAAGGTCACTCTCTTCTTTTGTTCTAAAAGAAATCAAAAATGAAAATATTTTCATTAGATTAGTTTACTCAACTCACGAGTTGATCAATAAATCTGTTGATTTGGAATCACAGGATGGGTAGATGTCACAGATGATGAATTGATTTCGTGCCTATGAAACTATATTTTTCTTTTTGTTCGTCCGTAATAATTGATTGATGAATCAATTATTTTCAATTGTATCTTTCAAGTGGTATTTTTTGCTTATTTTCTTATTTTTATCTCAAAAATGGAAACTTAGGAAAGTGCTTTATAAACATATGTATAAAAGGAACATATTTCATTTAGTTTCCTTATGCCCACTATAACCAGTTATTTCGGTTTTCTACTAGCAGTTTTAACTATAACCGCAGGTCTTTTTATCAGTCTGAATAAGATACGACTTATTTGATTTGAAATTTGAAGATGAATTTGGAATTTTGGAATATGCTAGATATTCTATAGTTCCTTATTATGTCAATTTCCAATTCTTGGTGATTGAGACTCATGGTAAATACAGATTCATATTTAAGGATAGATATTACCCTCCCTTTTTTCCTTTCAAACAAATTCAAATGATTGAAGTTTTTCTATTTGGAATCGTGTTAGGTCTAATTCCTATTACTTTGGCTGGATTATTTGTAACTGCATATTTACAATACCGACGTGGTGATCAGTTGGATCTTTGATTAAGTAACATCTCTTTTGTTTTTTGACCTTGACCTCCTATATCTTTTCTTTGTTTTAATCCTAAAAAACAGGAGATCAAATTCAGACTTTAGATTAGACTGTTATGCCATTATTTCAGTCTCATTCTCAATCTAACAAGAATGGAATCACGCTCTGTAGGATTTGAACCTACGACATCGGGTTTTGGAGACCCGCGTTCTACCGAACTGAACTAAGAGCGCTTTATTTTCATAAATAATTTTATGTGATGCAAATACATCTTGGATGCATATACATACTCAATATCCATAGTTAACTATGGATATTGAGTATGTGAGTATGTATGTCCAATTTAAATCGGTCTCAATTGATCTCTTTTTACTACTCATATGATAACTAATAGTTCGGGATAGGGATGACAGGATTTGAACCTGTGACATTTTGTACCCAAAACAAACGCGCTACCAAGCTGCGCTACATCCCTTTTCCATTGGTTTCCAGTGTCATTGTAAACAATCTTTGTCTTCTTTTCCACAATTTTCTGTTATATATATCATATATCCTGCCATTTTTTTCTTTTTTTTTTTTGACTTTCTCATATCCTATAATATCGAATATGAAAAAAGAAAAAGATTCTATTTCTTAAGAAAATTTAATTAAATAAAGAGAATATATAGAGTATAATAATAATAAAATAATAAGAAAAAAGAATATATATTAAATTAAATAGAATCTACATATCAAAAATATTTATAAAAAAAATATGAAAAATAGAATTATTCTATTAATATAATCAAATTCATAAAAATAATAGAATAATATAATATAGTTATTATAATATTATTAGAATATTAATAAGTTATTATAATTCTAATATTATTAGAATAGAATATTAATAAGAATATATATATTATATATATATATATTTATTAAATAAAATAAAAATCATGCTCTATAAAATAAATAAAAATATATAATAAATCGTTGTACAATTCAATTTGAATTCGGACTTCCCCCGACAAATGCAAGTGGTTATTAATAAAATAACCATTTGATCATATTCATATTCCTATATGTAATTGTGTAATTACAAATTACAAGAAAAAAACGAAGGAGGATTTGAAATGCGAGATCTAAAAACATATCTCTCTGTGGCACCAGTGGCAAGTACTCTATGGTTCGGGGCTTTAGCGGGTATCTTGATAGAAATTAATCGTTTATTCCCGGATGCATTGATATTCCCCTTTTTTTCATTCTAGTTATTGGCACGGGAAAGTGTGACGAAGATTCGCGATCCAATCAAATATCTGTGATTAATTCCTTCTTCTTTCATTTCTTTTTTTTTCTAATTAGAATAAGTTAGAAAAAAAAAAAGAGAAAGAAGAAAGGTGTATTTGGTCTCAGTGAAAATCAGAATTTTTCCCAGGTTTCAATGGAATTGAATTATTAATTCAATTCCATTGCTATTAATAATAGAGTGAGACCAGAAATGGAATTGGAATGCTAGGGCAGGGGCAATAATATCATACAAGATACTTAAATGAAAAATGAAATACTGTACTGCGATTCGAAATATAGTTCGAAATCATTGTATTACTGAATTATTACTGTACTATATAAAATGAATTGGAACAAAATCTTTCATAATTTGATTTTGAATTATCAACTTATACTTTTTTCGTTCCTTTTTTATTCTTCGCTTCGAATCTGAAAATCGAAGAGTTAAGTGAATCAAAAAACCAAAGGAGGTTCATGGCCAAGGGTAAAGATATCCGAATAACTGTTATTTTGGAATGTACCAGTTGTGATCAAAAGAGTGTTAATAAGGAATCAACGGGTATTTCTAGATATATTACTCAAAAGAATCGACACAATACGCCTAGTCGATTGGAATTGAGAAAATTCTGTCCCTTTTGTTGCAAACATATGATTCATGCAGAGATAAAGAAATAGAGAAAATGGATCGCTTGTGTGTCACCCTTAACAAGGTAGATGAAAAATGATTTCAGATAAAAGATATATTCTAAAAATCATATATTAAATTATATATCATATATCTGTAAATTATATATCTGTAAATTATATATATAACATATAAATTCTATATATAACATTATAGAACATGAAATTATATACATATAACATTCTATAGCATATATTTCATTATATAACAAACATATATTAAAAAAAATAAGAATATAAAGAAAACAAATCCTTTTTTATACGAAATGGGATTTTGGTATAGGAATAAACAAACCATGGATAAATCTAAGCGACTCTTTCTTAAATCCAAGCAATCTTTTCGTAGGAGTTTGTCCCCGATCCAATCGGGGGATCGAATTGATTATAAAAACATGATTTTACTTTATCGATTTATTAGTCAACAAGGAAAAATATTATCTAGACGCGTGAATAGATTGACCTTAAAACAACAACGATTAATTACGATTGCTATAAAACAAGCTCGTATTTTATCTTCGTTACCCTTTGTTAATTCGTTCCCTTTTGTTAATTATGGAAAAAAAAAATTTGAGAAAAGCGAGTCGACCACTAGAACTACTACTGTTTTAAAAAAAAAAAAAAAATAGAGTTACTCTTCAATTGAATTCAATTTTGAATCTAAACTCCATTTAAATGTGGATTGATGTTCGAAAACTACGACAATCCAATTGGGGTTGTTGCGTTGTAAGAAAAAAGATAATAGGTGAAAAAGAATAATTTTTTTTTGAGCGTGGTTGTTTATTTATTTTGATGACTTTGTCATATGAATTCTATTTTATTATACAAATCTCTTCTATTCGACCACCTTCCCGGAGTTCAGTCTCCGGGGAATTCTTATTTTTTTATGATCTCGTTGGCAATCATAAAAAGACAATTCCCTTTTAATATAGCTATTTGTGCAACTATTTTACGATTAAGAAGCAATTGCCTCTTGGACATATTATACAAAAATTTACTATAAATATAGTATATTTTTGGTTTCTTCTGGCCAATTATTGCATTTATTCGACTGATCCACAAACTGCGAAAATCCCTTTTTTTCCTATCTCTATCCCGATGAGCCGAAACCAAAGCTTTTATTTTCTGTTGTGAAATAGTTCGAGTAAGTTTTGAATGAGCTCCGCGAAAACTTGATGTAAATAAACGAATTTTTGTCCTCCGTTTTCGAGCGATATATCCTCGTTTAATTCTGGTCATTGAATAAATGAGACTTTGATGAATAACTATTTGATTTTTTTCTTTCAGTTATTCTTTTATCCTTCCTAGTCTAGTAATAACAAAAAGGGATTATTCCAATGTATAAAATAAAAATTCCAATGGCTTTTGCTACTATAACCTTCCCAACCACGATTTTTTTTTCTTTTTTTCTAAGCATTTAACCTCGAAATAATAAATTGTATTGATACTAGGTATTTAAAAAAAATATAGTAAATTAAATAGAAAAAGAAATGGCGGGTTCCATCGTTTCTATGATTACTTTTTAAACGGTGAGGTCCTCTCTATACACCGGAGCCCCTTCCTTCATTGAATCTTGATTTCATCAATGTTATTGTTAACTTGTACAGTTCACACTCATGGGCTCTACCCATGAAATATCTAGTAATAGGTCTTTCACAACGAAATCTAGCTATACAGTAACGGTATTTAAGTATGAAGATTAGCTGGGTAGTTGACCCTCTTAGTCCGTTCTTGCAAAATTTAGGGCATAATTTTCGTTTATTTGAAATAGGATTTTTCCCGCTTAATGGATAACCATTTGTTACCAATGGGAAAGTCTTTTTCATCTTAAATTGCAAATTAAGGTGATTCGGTTTGCACCAATCGAAACCATAAATTTTATACACAATAGAATTATATATAGAATTATATAATTCTTACTAATAGAATAGATTTTTGTTTAAGTTAAGATAGTGTGTGTGAATGGAATTCTTCCATTCAAACTATCTTAAACAATCGCCGATACTGGAAAAATTTCTTTTTTTTTAGTCTATGATCTAAACGAGTCGCACATACACCCTAGTACATGTTCCTCGGCGCTGAGGGCATCCCCGAAGAGCGGGAGATTTTGTGACATTTCGGATTGGCTGTCTTGTGTTTCTAATAAGTTGTTTTATAGTTGGCATGGTGAGTCATATATATAATGAGCTGGTTTAGATCAATCCTAACCCGATGTTTATGAATACTTTAGATTCTATAAAATCGGTTGGTAAGAAGATCCATATAATATACAAAAAGAAACTCCAGATATTGGATATCTTTCT